GGGGTTTCCCTTGTACTAAGGGTGGGATGGGAATGGGAAGGAAGAAAGCGATCGGATCTGTGAATTCCTCATCCTCAAATAAGCCCTTCCCGGGGTATTGTCTCATAAGTAATTGTTAGGATTAAAGTGTTGATATAATTAGAAGAAGCAAACGGCAAGTCCAAGTTAATAAAATAAACTAAGACTAAGAAAGAAGTGCATAACGTATGTTTTCACATTTCTAATTTTAGGATTAAATTAAACAAAAGGATTTGCAAATAAAAGTGCTAATGCCACGACCAGTCCGTAAATTGTTAAAGCTTCCATAAAAGCTAGACTAAGCAATAAAGTACCTCGTATTTTACCTTCCGCTTCTGGTTGTCTCGCAATACCTTCTACAGCTTGGCCCGCAGCAGTACCTTGGCCAACTCCAGGTCCAATGGAAGCAAGCCCTACGGCCAATCCAGCAGCAATAACGGAAGCGGCAGAAATCAGTGGATTCATAGTAAATTCCTCGTACAAAAAAAATAAATGGTTAATGATACAATCAACCAATGCATTATTACTTATTTTATCACTACGATCTATCGGGTCAAAGTAATTAAAAACTCTGAATTGAAATTATAATATTAGTGAATCGTCAGAATGACTTCGATATCTCTTTTTTTTTTTTAGTTTCTACTCATAATCAAATCTTTGTAAACTCATATGTATATAGTTCTACTTATTGCATTTCTTAGTTTCGAACCATTCTTTCATTCAATTCTTCGTTCTTTACTTACTTTCTATATCCATACGTTCATCTGTTTTTCATTTAATCTACAATTACAGACGAAAGAGAAAGACTTATATTGTATTGTAATCCATCTAAACGAAATGCAGTGTGGTTAAAAAAAAAAATAAAAGAATCAACATTCAATATAGTAATAATAAATAGTATTATAGTAATAATATAAATATAAAAATAGATATTAATAATATACTGGGTAAAGAAATTAGGAATGAATAAATAAAATAATAAAATATAGAAATATATAATATATAGTCCATAGGGATAATCCCTATATAACTAGTAAATATCTAATATCACATATACATTTGTTTCTTCCATAATGTAAACTACCTGCATTTTATTTTTATATTGAATTGGATTTTAGAATCATTCTTCGAAACATATCTAAGGGTTAGACTTATAGACATTACATATATCTAGTTTGACTTGACCCCCTAACCCATATTTTTGCAATTCCGTAATATCGTCTGTCTTCCCTCTTACGAGATTAGGTCATCCATACATATATAGATACAAATATATATGTATTATGTTGCCCAACCAAGTGCGTATTTGGAATCATGCATGACTTCGGATAAGTGAAAAAAGACTATTAAAAAGCTAATCAATGATGACCCTCCATGGATTCACCTATATAAGCTGCGGCTAAAGTTGCAAAAATAAGAGCTTGAATACCACTTGTAAATAATCCAAGAAACATAACGGGGATAGGAACTACTGAAGGTACTAAAGAAACAAGAACAACAACTACTAATTCATCAGCCAATATATTCCCAAAAAGTCGAAAACTAAGAGATAAAGGTTTTGTAAAATCTTCTAGGATGTTAATTGGTAAAAGTATTGGAGTTGGTTGGATGTATTTCCCAAAATACCCCAATCCTTTTTTGGTAAGACCCGCATAAAAATATGCCACTGACGTGAGTAAAGCTAAAGCAACAGTAGTATTTATATCATTCGTGGGCGCAGCTAACTCCCCATGAGGTAACTGTATAATTTTCCAAGGTAAAAGAGCACCTGACCAGTTAGAAACAAAAATAAATAGGAACATAGTTCCAATAAAGGGAACCCAAGGGCCATATTCTTCTCCAATCTGAGTTTTACTCAAGTCTCGAATAAATTCAAGGACATATTCGAAGAAATTCTGACCGTCGGTCGGAATTGTTTGTGGATTCCGAACTGCTATGATGACTGAACCTAATAAGATAGCAATTACGACCCAAGAAGTGATAAGTACTTGGGCATGGATTTGTAAACCTCCTATTTGCCAATATAAATGTTGGCCCACTTCTACACCCGATATATCGTATAACCCATTGAGTATTTTAATGGAACATGGTATAGCATTCATATTGTCCTCTGATATAAATCGAACTTAAAAAATTATTTTGATTCAACCATCTCTTTCTCAACTCACCAACATTAATCATCTTTTAATACAAATTGAATTTAGGATACCAATAAATTTAAATTTTAGGATACTAAAAAATCACATAACATAATATAAATATCCCTATTTTTATCTCTATCTCTTTTTGAAGTTCAAGAATAGTAACCGATCCAATAAATCGATCGAGTTCCCAAACAATTAATTAATTTTATTATTCTTAATCATAATCAACGATTTCTTATATAGCTATAACGACCCTCGCAAATTGCGAATACTAATTTGTTAAGAATGAATCGAATTGAAGCTATAGCATCATCGTTAGCTGGAATCGAAATATCTGCGAGATCCGGGTCACAATTTGTATCAATTAAACAAATAGTAGGAATCCCTAAAATGACACATTCTCGAAGAGCCGTATATTCTTCTTGCTGATCAACGATGATTACAATATCGGGTAACCCCGTCATATATTTGATCCCACCCAAATATGTTTGCAAGGTAGATAATTTTCTCTTCAACATTGCTGCATCTCTTTTGGAAAGATGGTTGAGTTTCCCCATCTTTTGTTCTGCTCTTAAGTCCCTGAACTTATTAAGTCTCGTTTCCGTAGTGGACCAGTTCGTTAACATACCACCGAGCCACTTTTTATTAACATAATGACACCGAGCCCCTATTGCAGCTGATGCTACTAAATCCGCTACTTTATTTTTGGTACCAACGATTAAAAAGGTTTTTCCACTACTTGCTGCATTAAAAACTAAATCACAGGCTTCTGATAAAAAACGAGCAGTTCTCGTAAGATTTATAATATGAATACCTTTACGCTTTGCAGAGATGTAAGGGGCCATTCTAGGATTCCATTTTCGAGTACCATGACCAAAGTGCACTCCCGCTTCCATCATTTCTCCTAAATTGATGTTCCAATATCTTTTTATCATTTTTCCCCGCATTTCCCCACACTTCCTCTTTTTTTTTTTATTAAAAAAAAAGCGACAAGGTACCCTGAAATAAATAATTGTTCCGACGGAACCTTCTACCGTGGATTGACCCTTGATATATAGCCCAAACCATTAATTTCTTTATAATTACTTATTTTTTTATTACTAAATTAATATAAATAATTGGACCAACCTAACCAAATAGTTAAAGTAAAAAGAATGAATCTCTTCTTAGGAAAATCGCGTAAATGGTTGTTGTGATGTCCCATGAAAATTGTTTGGAGCACATAATTCTCTATGGTATAACAAAATATCTCCCATTTCCAACTCGAATAAATTTTTCCTTTTGATTTCCAAATAAATATTTTTGTTTTCCCTTGAATGGTGTACTAATTTTTTGAATCCAGTACCAACAGGAATAAGCCCCCCCAGAACAACGTTCTCTTTCAGTCCTTTCAACCAATCAATACGACCTCGTAAAGCGGCTTTTGCTAAAACTCGAGCGGTTTCTTGAAAACTCGCTTCAGATATGAAACTTTGAGTATTCAGGGATGTCCTCGTTATTCCCAATAAGATTGCCCGATAATTGATCGCTTCGTCTAAAGCACGTCCCGCTCGTTCCGCTCGCAACAATCCGATTAATTCTCCGGGTGAAAAAACATTAGACATTCCATCTTCTGAAACCAACACTTTTGATGTTATTTGACGTACAATGATCTCTATATGTCTATTATGGATCTGTACTCCCTGAGATCGATAAACCTTTTGAATTTTATTAACCAAAGAGATACGACTCTGGGCTATGGTTAACTCAGCTCCAATCAAGAATCCCCAGGGGATTCCAAGAATTCTTGGTATACGTTCGTTCCAACTTTCGACTCTCTTTTCGAGGTTCATCGATATTGAATCAATTGAACGCACTTCTAAGACCTGTTCCACTTTTGGAAGACCCTGCGTTATGTCACCAGATCTTGATTTTTCATATATAAATGTAACTAGTGTCTTTCCTTCATAAAGGATTTCTCCATAATGACCATGAACTGTTGCTCCTGGGGTAGCCAAATAGGGCTTAGCCGATCTTATAACTAAGGAGTCAACATGAACAATTAAAATTTGACCGGATTTTTTTATGTGTGGCCCATATTTGAATAAACATGCATTTTCACAAATAAATTGCCCAAGGCAAATTATTGTGGATGTCTCTTCACCGGAATCGTGATGAAGAAAACAACAATTTAAATGGAATGGATTCAAAATTATATTACTGCATGAATTGGGATTATAAATTCTTCTATTTTCATCCATTAAACAATATTTAAGTACTTGAAGTACTTTAAAAGTCTGTTTAAAATTGTTAAGTAGTAAATATTTCTTTAACGAGATTTGATTATGAGTTAATAAATGGTAAGATGAATAAAAATTTGTTATTTTAGGTACAATAGTACCTAAGGGACCCAACAAATACCTAATTGGGATTAGGGGATCCAATTTTTTTATCGCATTGTTATATTTCGAATCCTTGAATGGACTAATTCGAAAACAGTTAGATGATGACAAAATTATCAAAGATTGGCATTCCTTATGTTGATTCAACAGCGTACCAATAGTTCCTTGCTGTTGGATAAGTAATTGAAACTTCGCCTTGGAATGAAAGGGATTGATATTGATATTGGCGCGATCTAGCCCCTTATTAGGAATCAATCCCGAATCTGTTATATTATATCTTTTTCCGCTATATGAAAGAGTGGACTTGACTTTGACTAACTCAATTCTTATGAAATCACGAATTAGATCATTTGTCCTTACCTCAACAAAGGAGGCATAAACCTCTTTTTTGGAACCGTTTTGTTTTTGGTCCCAATTTAATACTAAGCAAGTTCGAACTAATTGAATACTTGTGTTATAAATTCCTCGAATTGACTTGCCATATTCATAAAGGATATAATTGACAATTCGAAGTTGGACATCATCCTTTTCCCGCAAGAGATCCTGAGGAAAAAGTGTTGCTAAATTTATCCCGTCGGCTATTTCATATGTGACTACGGGCCGAACCGAAACAAAATACTTTTTCTTGGTAGGTGTGATCCGCTGGACATAGATCCAATCTTTCAATTTTTTTGATTCCTTAGAATTTTTTTTTTTTCCTGTTACTGGCGGTATCAAAATGCCGCAGTGCCTGGATATCTTATCTGTCTCTCCAGGAAAATGAATATCTCCATAAAAGATTCTCAGTTCAATACTTTTTTTTTTTCTTTCCACTCGAACTAATCCGCCTATTCGACTTCTTTTATTTAAAGCAAGTCGTGTATATACTCTAATGATACTATTGTTCCGGACCATTATGGACGAGGATCCAGGTAAAATATGCACTTCTTCGGGAATGAAAAAAAATCGATCTACTTTCATTTGGTATTTCAGACTCAATTCTTTTGTTCCTCGATACTCAATCAAATCCTCTTTTTTTATGATTGAATCTACCTCCGCAGTCCCATATTTAGTAATTCCTGAACTGCTTCTTCTGTATCGTGGATCATCAAAATAAGCAAGAATACTATTTCCACGTAAAATACCATTTATGGGTATTTCAATTGAAATACCAAAACAGGATATTAGTTCTTTTTGCCATTCTTGATCATATTTTAATGGGATGATGAATCTATTTTTTCGCCTTTTCGCTAATAAATCTGAATTCTCTTGGAGAATAGACGGATATATTAAATTCCACTTACCATTGGATATAATTCGATTAGATATTGAATAATCAATGATTTCCATATCTTTTTTACTAGAAGTATCCAACAATTTATGTCTTACTCGATCATTAGTCATTGAGAGGTCAGAGATATATTTGTCTTCGACAGAAAAAGAATGAGCATTAATTTGATCTTGATCCTTGTGGATCGAAAAAGACATTATACTGGATCCGCGCGGGCCTCCTGCTAATATCCATAAATGACTTGTTTTTGGTAATAGATGAACATTACCATATGTATATTCGGGTGCATGGTAGACACCCGTACTCCAGTGCATTTCTCCCTCTGATTCAGAGTAAATATGTTTTCGGACTTTCTCTTTAAAATGAAAAGTGGACGTTCCCGCACGAATCTCAGCAATCACTTGTTCTGATTCTACATATTGATTATTTTGAACTAAAATCAAACTCTTTGGCGGAATATTCACATTATGGATAATACTCCGATTCTCAATAATTACATATAAATCTATAGAACATAAAAAAGCAGGATGCCCATGACGGGTACGCGTAGGATGAACAAAATCCTCATTAAATTTTATTTTTCCATTAGAAGGAGCTCGTACATGTTCGGCAGTACCACCTGTGAATACTCCACCGGTATGAAAAGTTCTTAATGTTAGTTGAGTCCCCGGTTCCCCAATCGATTGACCCGCAATAATACCTACAGCTTCTCCCAATTCGGCTAGGTCACCATGAGTGGGACTTCGACCATAACATAATTGACAGATCCAAGATGTGCTTCTGCAAGTAAAGGGGGTTCGAATATATATTGGTCGTGCTCGAAAAGTTATGAATTGATTGATAAGCCCAATCCCAATATCTTGATTCCTAGTAGCAATACATCGTAGACCTATATATATATCGTCTGCTAATACGCGACCAATTAGTGTTTGGGCAAAAATTCTTTCTGTCATCTCATTTCGAGGACTCACGGAAATACCTTGGATAGTACCACAATCTATTCTACGTATAATAATGTGTTGAACCACTTCAACAAGTCTACGCGTGAGATATCCAGCATCTGATGTACGTACAGCAGTATCCACTACTCCTTTGCGGGCTCCGTAGCAGGAAATTATATATTCTGTCAAAGAGAGTCCTTCACGCAAATTGCTTTGAATAGGTAAATCAATCATTTGTCCTTGGGGATCCGACATTAATCCTCTCATACCTACTAATTGATGTACTTGAGATGCATTTCCTCTAGCTCCCGAAAAGGACATTAGATGGACTGGATTAGAAGGATCAGTCATCCGAAAATTAGGATTCATTTCTTGTCTCAAATATTCGCTTGTGGCATACCATATCTCAATAGATTGACGTAATTTTTCTACCGCATGTACATTCCCATAATGATGGTGTTTCTCCAAAAAAAAACTTTGTTGTTCAGCGTCTCGGACTAACCATCCCTTAGATGGTATTGTTAAAAGATCATCTATTCCTAATGAAATAGATGTAACAGTGGCTTGCTGGAAACCCAAAGTCTTCATTTGATCCAGGATATGTGATGTATATGCCATTCCGAAATGATCTATTAATCTGCTAATAAGTCGTTTCATAGCAGTTCTATCTATCACTTTATTGTGAAAGACCAGATCGACCCGTTCTGCCATAAGTACCCCCATATTCCGCTGAGTAGGATTCGACA